CGAAAGGATTCTATTTCTTATTGGAGAGGATGCAGAAACCTCAACAGAACCCTCATTGGGAGAAAGCTTGTTGGGATAAAGATCATCAATATTTATTGAATAGATATTTATTGAATTTATGGACAAAATGGAATTTGGGATTGTTAACTGAAATCTTTTCCAATCGAGAACACAAGCTCTTCGACTTTCTATTTATCATTTGTTCCAATTCTTCACATCGAATCCATATATTCAATTTAGTGTTACTTTTCATATCACTAATCTTTCCATATCGTTCGAGTAAGAAAAGTGTGGTAGAAACAAACTATTTACATTTGTCAAAAAGAGTTTCTGTTACTCGTATGAACCACAGTAAATGTGAACGGGGAATGCAAGGCGAATCGAATACTTTAAAAAAAAAACATGCTTGTAAGAAAGATAATAAGAGAGATAATAGAATAATCTCGGAAGAGGATAAAGCAGCTTTTAATAAAGATAAAAACTTTAATATTTTCAGTTCGGGGAAAGGATATGCTGATTTTCAGATATATTTCACTTTAAATTCGACTGAGAATAAGTATTTGGATTGCGGAAAAAATCTTTCTGAATGGCTTTTTCAGGGAGAATATATTAACCACGAACGTATCAATGAGCAACTAATAAACAATTCGACTATTCGACGGTATTTTCCTTCTGTTCTTACCGGGACGGAGCAAGATAAAATAGAATCAAATTTGTTTTCAAAGTTTTATTTGTCAATCTCTCAAGAATCTTTTGCGAAAGACATAGAATATGTAATAAATAATTTATTTCCGGGGGAAAGAGAAATCTTAATTGAGAATTTTCCAAAATCGATTCGTTATGCTTTTTTGGACATACTACTGATAGAAAAACTAGATATAGATTTTTATAGCACTAAAAGGTCTATCAAAAATATCAAATCATCTGAATTTTTTGGATATTCTATGCGATCAGATGACAATAATAGAATAGTTGATGTGTGGAATATAAGAAAATCCTAAAATATTTGTTTGAATCATTTCGTTCTTCTGGATGCTGGACCTAAAATTAATCGAAGGAATAAATGTGATATAAACATATTGGATTTGATTATATCTGTGAATCGTAGTACATGTTGGAATATTCTTTATCCATTCCGGTCTTCGCGCGAAGACAATGAACAATATATAAATATATTCTACAATTTTTTCCGATCCGAATCATTGGTAACAATAATAGATCGTTTCGTTTTATTAATTACCGAACCCGAACCTAATGAGTTTCGTGATCATAGTTATAAGAAGCTTATTTTTCATGTAAATCATATAATGGAAGAATTTTATAATGAAATATATATATTATTATCATTATCATCCAATGACAAGAATAAGTTAAACGATATAAATTCGGGTTTTTTCTCATGTATTTCACCAAATAAAGGTATTACTGGTGAGAATAATGAACATCTACCTTGGATCATTCGGGAAAAATTGATAAAAACTCCTTTTAGGGAAAGTTTAGAAAGATCTTATATAGCAGATCGCGAAACTAATAAATTTATTAAAAATGAAATTCATATACATTTTAAAGAATTATTATTAAATAGATCATATTTAATAAAAAAATCATACTTTCTTTTAAAGAATCAAATTTATGTACTTTGGATAAAAAATGAAGGTTTGGGTAATGTCGCAAGGAATATAATTAACCGACATTTATTTAATTGGAGAGGAACTGAAAAAAAATGTTTTAATTATTCTAAGGTTTATAAAGACAATAAATATGTCAATTGGAATGCGAATGTATGTGAATGGTCCGATAAAACTGGGAATTTTATAGAATTCTTAAAGAATTTTGTTTCTTCTAAAAAGAACTTTTTTGGAATAGTATACAATGAAATGAGATCTTTCATTAATGAAAATTCGAGTGGTCGATATGTGAAACTTAATAACAATTACTTTAAGTTTTTTTTAATTCGTAAAAACTTTATAAAGGTGTTTGAGTTTCTGATTTATAAGTTCAAAGATTTTTTTTATACATTGAGTTCTTTGTCAAATTTCATTGATACTAGAAGTATTTATTCAAAAAGAAATGTTTTAGATAATCGTGAATTAGAATTTGAATTTTTGATCGATGAAAAATCAATAGCACCCTCGTCTCCGAATAGGATATCAGTAGATCAATTTATCATCGATGTATTCCACAACGAACTCAACAATGATATTGATTGCATAGAACCACTTGCTACTTTTTTTTCCATATTTAAGAATCAAGACAATTTGAATCCCGCAAAACTATTTAATGAGAGTTCCCTGAGAACTTATTTTTGTGGGGCAAATACATTAGAGTTTTCGGATTATTTGAATCATCTCCAATTGGATCCCAATAAGAGATGGTCTTTCTTCTTCCTCCGCAATACGAAGAAAAATCCTATTCGAAACTATGATCTTACATATGAACAATTATTAAATATTTTACCTATATATATATATCCTTCGTCTATCGTTGAAATAATATCTTTTCTATCGGAAAAGGAAATTTTTTCAATTATTCGATCACAGATATCCGAGATTTCTTCCCCTGAGTATCCAAAAAGAGGTTGTGATCAAATATTTGCATTTGTTTATAACTTATATAAATTAAATTCATTAACTGAAACTAATTCATTTAGTCGTGGAAAAAGAAATATTGACTTTATTAGAAACTTTCCTATTATAGCACCTTTAACGGAAAAACAAATAGTAAATTTCGAGATTACTTACTATTACCAGTCAATTCTCGCTACAAAGGAGTTTGATATTTTCTTGGGTAAAAGGACTTTAAACCCGAAACTGAGTCTTATTCAAAATAAATCTTACGAAAATAATGTGCTCTCTGAAATTTTCGGAGGGATTCGGAGTAGAACCGACGGGATGCTTTATCGGATCAAAGAATTGTTTGGAAGAGATAGTCTAATGGAAGATTCGAGAAACGGGATTGAAAACGAGGTTATGGATAGGGAAAGAACCAATTTAAATTTATTCAATTCCTTCGGAGAAAATGAAATTATTTCTTTATCATTTTTTTCACCACATCTAAAGGAATTAGTTAAAGAAATGAAAATGTATGTGATATCTCAAAAAGATGATGTTTCTAAAAAATATAAATTGCTCGAACCGTATATGCTGTGGTTTTTTACTCGTGAATGGTGGGAGTACTTTTATAATATATTCTTCTCAGAAGCATTTTCAAGGATATTACTAAACAGCAATTATCATATTTCGCGCACTGGGGATGTAGGAAAAATAAGAATTGAAATAGGAATTGGTGATCAACCAAACAAACCATTATTTAATTTTAAATTCAGAAGGTCATTAATAAATATAAATCATTGGAATGATGAATATTTATTAATAGGTTTTTTTATCCTTGTTCTCTTACTCTCTGAAAACTCGGACCATATTGACCTATGGAGACGCTTCGGAATATTTGAATACTTAACAAATTCTTTACAAAAATATCGTTTGGATGCGTTTATGTATCCCCATTTGGATACGATATATCATCATTCGAAATACCTTCATCCTTGGGTATTATATTATTCAACATTCTTTTATTGGATATTCTATTATTTGATATTATTCCATCATTTGATATTACCTCATCGGATATTCCATTATTTGTTTAGTAGAAGAAACAAATATATATATATATATAATTTTATAAGGATAAGGATAAGGATAAGGAGTTTCCACTATTTTCTGATAAATATCAATTATTTTTGGAAAGAGATTAATAAATATTTATCCACAAATGAAAAAATTAAAATATGGTTAAATAATAATGAAAGCCCGGACCCTTTTTCGATAGAGAAAGAATTATTGATTCGGTCCCTAATAACAGAAAAAAATGTTTTTCAGTATGGATCGAATACTACTTATCGTAATTCATTGAATAATTATTTTGGTTATCGGATTACTAATAAAGAAGGGCTTTATTACTTAGTATATTTGGCTGAAAGCTATAAGAAGGATCTAATGAATTACCCGCTTAATCAATTTGATTCAGCGGAATCTCGGGTTTTCCTCGCGTTTCAGCAAAGAATGACTTCATTGAATCTTAAATCTAGAATGATTTCTGCTCCATTCGAATTAGGATTATCCCTTTCCAAAGGGATTTTACTAATAAGTACCACGGAAACGGAAATAGAAAGATCATCATATTTAATAGAAGATCTAGCAGTAGACTCTTGTGTTTCTTTAATACAAATATCTATGAGGTATTTGTATAAAGAGGATTATTCATATAGATGTGATCATTACATTATAGAGAATGAGATGACACTTTTTATGAGAATTCTGTGCCGATTAATTTCTATCTTGGAAGCAGTGAAAAAAATGCCCCCCTCCATAATATGGATCAAAAATATTCATGAAGTGAATGATATCATAGTTAAAACTCAACTAGAACCTAGTAAACCTAGTGTTGAAGTATTATCACTTCAATTACATTTATTATTAATATCTTTCACTGAGATTGCCAATAATACTTCTAGTAGTATGATTGTTATTGGTTCAACTCATCTTCCCGAAAAAATGGATCCATCTCTAATATGTCCAAATCGATTAGATAGATTAATAAATGTTCGAATGCTTAGTATCTCAGAACAGCAGAAGGGATTTCCTATTCCCCTACGTAGCAAATGTTCTTCTCATCTAGAGAATATTGATTGGTCTTTTCTCAATGAGTTTGGATATGGAACCTTCTCTTATTACGCATTACGAGATTTAGAATCAATTGCTAATGAATTTTTATTATTCGGTATTTCCCGTGATGAATGGGTTTTCTGCAATAATAAAATCAGAGCTTTTTTCTATGGACAAATCATTCCCAATGACGTTTTTTACAAAGCTTTTGTTGATAGGTTTTTCGATTGCGAAAAGTATATAGATATTAGTCGAAATTACGAAAAACATCTTTATAGAGTAGGAAAGGCTATTGAGAACATAGTTATAAGAAGTATTAAAACGAGCCCTCTATGTGAAGGTAAATCTACTGACATTTTTTTGAAAGGCAATTTTGATGATTTGTTTAAATATTTAGAATCTTCTATTACCGAAAACACTATAAAAGAATTTACTATATTATCCTATATTCTGGGGTGCTTGGCTGGATTAGCAGCTCGAGATTCCTGGTTTATATCGGAAGATAAAGAAGAAAATTCGATTTTTTTCGAGGATGAATATGAAAATTCTTTCGATATAGCCTGTTCTTTTTCGGAGAATCTTTTGGTAGAATTTCCATGGTTGGAAACACATCAAGATAATTCTATTAATAATGAAATCAATAATAAAGTAAGATTTGCTTCTCATCCTGAAACAAGAGTTCCTATGATTATAATGCAAATGCAAAAATTTTATACTTTTTCATACAGGAGGGCGGTGAGAAGATACGGAATGGCGACCGATACAGCTTTTACTTTCAATAAACGGCGTCTCGATTTTTTTTGCGATAACTTATATTGGATAGGAATACCGGATAAATTCTTTCAATTTGAATCTGAAATAGCAGCACTTTATGGAAAGAATATAACGAAACCGCTTTTCTGTTTCAAATCTATTTTTTATTATCCTTTTCGTTATGGTTATAAGAGGTTCTCATATGAAGAATCACTGAAAATCTTAGAGATAATAGAGTCCCAAATGGAAGAGGTTTTATTTAAAGAACAATCTGTAATATTTGAGATCCCTCCATCGACAAAATATCAATTATCTTATGAACCATTGTTATTCATGAGGAAACGATTCGTCTGGGATCCCACAGATTTATCAATATTTGAAAAAAAACCCCCTGTTTTATTTTCACTTCGAGAATTATTTGTGGATAAAGAAACGATAAAACAGCTTTATATTATTTACGAAGAAAAATTTAAAGTTTTAAAGGTGGGAAGAGATTTCAGAGACTTTTCTGTTTATTATAAAGAGGAAGAAGAAGAGGAAGATGAAGAAAATTTAAAAGATGAAAATGAAGATGAAGAAAATTTAAAAGATGAAGATGAAGAAATAAATAGCAAAAGTAAATTGGAAAATAAATTCGAACGGAATTTTGGTGTCCTACTCGAATATGTATACGGAAAAAAATCCGAAGTTTTGTATGAACCCTGGTTGATTGAATCTTCGTCAAAGAGTGATTTGTTTTTTATTCGTCTCGAATCATTGAATAATTACGAAGAATGGCTTGACGTAAATAGTTCATTATATACTTTCATTCATAGTACTCTTTTTGAAAGTCACAAATATTTATCAAATTTATTTATATCTAACAGAATGTCATTGAATAATATAATGAAAATGCTTCTGAAGGATAGAAATATTTTTCAAAAGGAAATTGAAACTTTACTAAAAAAAAAAAATTTCCATATCGAACCCAGAAAAATAATTAACAAAAATATTTTGTAAAGAAAGCGCTTCATTTACCTCCGTGTAGGCGTAGGCTAGGTCGCCCCTACAAAGTTGGTTATGTCTATCCATGAGATAGTAGGCATTAAGGAAGTGGGAAATCAATATCGAGAATTAATTATCATAATATTGACTATGAATTATGAGAAAGCTACAAGAATAGTCGCTTAAGAAGAATATTCAATTAATAAAAGATAAAAATAAATTAAAAAAAATAGGATATTTTCAAAACGAAAGTGGCAGTTCATGGGAAAGGTGGAATCGGTAAATCAACGACAAGTTGCAATATTCCAATTGCTTCAGCAAGACGTGGTAAACGAGTTTCACAAATTGGATGTGATCCTAAACATGATAGTACTTTTACCCTTACAGGATTTTTGATACCTACCATTATAGATACTTCACAATCCAAGGATTATCATTATGAAGATGTTTGGCCCGAAGACGTAATTTATAAAGGTTATGGGGGGGTTGATTGCGTGGAAGCGGGAGGACCACCCGCAGGAGCTGGGTGTGGAGGATATGCAGTAGGAGAGACTGTTAAATTGTTGAAGGAATTAAACGCTTCTTATGAATATGATATTATTTCGTTTGATGTATTAGGTGATGTAGTCTGTGGAGGTTTTGCTTCTCCATTAAATTATGCAGATTTTTGCATTATAATTACAGATAATGGATTTGACGCATTATTTGCAACTAATCGTATTGCTGCTTCTGTTGGGGAAAAGGCGCGTACACACCCACTTCGCCTGGCGGGCTTGGTAGGAAATCGCACATCGGAAAGAGACCTTATTGATAAATATGTAGAAGCTTGTTCAATGCCCGTATTAGAAGTATTACCTCTCATTGAACATATCCGAGTATCTAGAGTGAGGGGTAAAACATTATTTGAAATGGTTGAATCTCAGCCCTCTCTTAACTATGTTTGTGATTTTTATTCAAATATAGCGGACCAAATATTATCTAAACCAGAAGGAATTGTACCGAAAGAAGTTTCCGATCGAGAATTATTTAGTTTACTTTCCGATTTTTATTCAAATCCTATCGGGAATAGGGAAGAGAAAAACGATCGAGAGAATTCGCTTGATTCTATGATAATAATTTAAGACTTAAATTATTTTGTTCATTAATCAAAGAAATATATCTATGTCAGTGAAAACATCTGAAACTCTCACTTTTGAATGCGAAACAGGTAACTATCATACTTTTTGTCCCATTAGCTGTGTAGCTTGGTTATATCAAAAAATTGAAGATAGTTTTTTTCTGGTGGTAGGTACAAAAACATGTGGTTATTTCCTGCAAAATGCCCTCGGAGTTATGATCTTCGCGGAACCCCGTTATGCCATGGCAGAATTGGAAGAAGGAGATATTTCAGCTCAATTAAATGATTATGAAGAGTTAAAAAGACTTTGTTCTCAAATAATAAAAAATAGAAATCCTAGTGTTATTATATGGATCGGTACTTGTACCACGGAAATAATAAAGATGGATTTGGAGGGCATGGCACCAGAACTGGAAAATGAAATCGGGATACCAGTTATAGTAGCGAGAGCAAATGGACTGGACTATGCCTTCACTCAGGGAGAAGATACTGTACTAGCTGCTATGGTACATCGTTGTGCCGAACGAGATTCCTATTTATTAGGTGATGAACGAAACCAAACCGTACAGAATCAAGCTTTACAAGATTCCTTTTTCTTTCCCGGGAATAAGGAAGAGACTCTCGAACCTATTATGAATCCTAAGAAAAATCCTCCTTTAGTTCTCTTTGGATCCCTACCTTCGAGCGTTGCTTTTCAACTTGGTTTAGAATTGAAACGCCAATCTATTCAAATATCAGGTTGGTTACCTGCTCAGAAATATAACAATCTTCCATTATTAGGCGATGGGGTTTACGTTTGTGGTGTTAATCCATTTTTGAGTCGTACAGCAACAACTTTAATGCGACGTCGGAAATGCAGATTGATTGGAGCACCCTTTCCTATCGGTCCCGATGGAACACGTGCTTGGATTGAAAAGATTTGTTCTGTGTTTGACATTGAACCTCGAGGCTTAGGGGAAAGGGAGGAACAGGTGTGGGAAAGCTTGGAAGATTATCTCGATTTGGTACGCGGAAAATCCGTATTCTTTATGGGAGACAATCTTCTAGAAGTATCTCTAGCACGATTCCTAATTAGGTGTGGAATGATTGTTTATGAAATTGGTATTCCATATATGGATAAACGATACCAAGCTGCTGAATTAGCATTTTTACAGAATACGTGTGGGAACATGTGTGTTCCCGTGCCACGAATCGTAGAGAAACCAGATAATTATAATCAGATACAACGTATGCGTGAGTTACAACCTGACTTAGCCATCACTGGGATGGCTCACGCTAATCCATTGGAAGCAAGAAAAATTAATACCAAGTGGTCAGTCGAATTTACCTTTGCTCAAATTCATGGGTTCACCAATGCAAGAGATATTCTTGAACTTGTTACTCGTTCATTACGACGTAATAATGGTTTAGAAGATTTTGGTTGGACCAGCTTAGTGAAAAAGGATAAATAATTTAAGAATGTAATAAAATTTTTTAATTTATGAAATATTTGGAGAATCTAAACAGAAAAAACTTATTAATCAGTAAGAATGTTATATAAAAGATTTTATTAACAAGTTTATTGTTCTTGAATATTTGTATTTATTTATATATAAAGGAAAGGAACAATACTAGTGTAGTGTGGTCTGTATATGCGGAAGTGAATGCTTTTCGCTTTGTTCTACGTATCAATAACGAGATATACAACATATATCTTGTTATTGGTATATATCTCATCGTAATTCATATGAAGGCAGTGAATCAATGGAGGTATTTGTCTTTCCAAAGGGACAGGTATATTGGTATCTCAGAAAAAAAACTGGACGACCTTAAGATAGGTACTAAAGTCCTATTTTTCATACGGATATATATATAGATAATAATGAAGATGCTATAATAATTTATGATTCTGTATCATCCCCATGCTTAGAGTATTCCCGGATGGTCCGAATCCGGAGACATTGATGAATCACGAGGATTCGAAGATATAAAAATATCTCTTCAACGAATTAATAACACAATATTTTTATTCACTAACACATGACAAAACAAATGGTATATTTATATGTGATAACAAAGTCTTCAATATTATGATTAAATCATACATAAAATGTTTGGACCGTAGATACCTATCCCGATTTCGGACCTATCCTTTAATATATATRTATATATATATATATATATATATATAGTAGTAAAAAAAAGTAAATTCATGAGGTAATGGTCATTGATTAAGAAAGCGGAGGAATCCATATCAGTGCGCCATTGCTACTCCAATTCTTGAGATTATATCTACTTAATCAATCCTTGATTTTGATTTCTTATCTTTTTATCTTTTAAAAATCTTTCTTTGACCAAGAATATATTTTAATTTTAAATATGAAGATCATAGTCATATTTCATCATTATATTATTAATAATATGAACATACCTGATATTAATCCGAATAAATAATAAGATATTCTTCCTCCTTCTCCATATCTCAATACTTCCCCTCCGAAAAAACTTGAGATACCGACGCCATTGACAATCCCATCGAGGATCCGTTGATCAGGAAAAGAAATTATTTCGGCTAATGTTCGTGTACCTCAAACAAATACCGTATTATAATATCCATCTATATAACCTCGGGAATACGACCAATTGTATAAGGAACTTGGAAAATAACCTAAAATTCCTTCTGATTGAGGATCCGTTTCTTCTTGTAGGTTCCGCGAGAGAAAGAGAGGTCCATAAAGAATAAGAGCAATAAATATTCCCAAAAATGCTGTACCAACCGAAGTAGTTGCATTTATCCAGAATTCTTCAGAATCCATTTTATGAGAATAACTCAATGATGGATCCAGCCAATAGGATAATAAATCAAAACCCATTTTTTCTTTATAAAAAGGAACTCCTATAAATCCAATGAACAAGGTGGGTATTGTTGGCACGAGTAAGGGGAATAACATTATATTATTCGATTCCTTGGGATATAAAGGATATTCTTTCTGAGAATAATGAGTCGAAACAGGATTCTCCATCTCTTTCTCACCAGATTCTTCAATATTCTCTAGAGGATTAAATAATTCTAATTCTTTCGAACCCTTTTTATTTTTTACGAATGACAACGCAAAATCCATTCCCTTACCAGATTTTATAGTTTGATTTTCCTCCCATATAGAAACAGAAGGAGAAATAGAATGTTTGTTGGATGGGTTGGCACGAAAATCTCCTTCGGGAGTGGGGAAATACATACGGAACATATAGAATCCAGTTAGTCCTGCTATAAACCAAGCCATCCACCCGAGAATGGGAAAGTATAACCGACTATCGGCAAGAATCTCATCTTTGGACCGAAAACAAGCAAAAGGTGGAATACCGCAAGGAGAGAGTGTGCCTAGAAGAAAAGTGGTTCCTGTAATTGGCATGTATTTTCTCAAGCCACCCATAAAAGCCATATTTTGGCTTTTATCGGGACAATATCCAACAATAGGTTCCATAGAATGAATAACCGATCCGGATCCAGGAAATGATAGAGCCTTAGAATAAGCATGCGTAATAAGATGGAACAGAGCAGCTCGATAAGAACCTATACCTGGGGCTAACATAATGTAACCTAATTGGGACATTGTAGAATAAGCTAAGACTCTTTTAAGATCTTTTTGAGCAAGAGCTATTGTGGCTCCTAATAGGGCTGTTATTCCACCTATCCGAGAGATTAGGCTCATCATAAGGGGTAAAGCTTTGAAGAGCGGGAACATTCGAGCCACGAGAAAGATTCCCGCTGCTACCATAGTAGCAGCATGAATAGGGGCTGAAATAGGAGTGGGTCCTTCCATAGCATCAGGCAACCATACATGAAGTGGAGATTGCGCGGATTTAGCTACTGAACCTGGGAATGGGGAGAGAGCACAGAAGGTAGCAAAAAATAAACTAACTTCATGATTGGCGAGCAACTTATTAAATAATTCAGATAAATCTTCAAATTCGAAACTGCCTGTTATCCGATAGGAACCTGAGATTCCCAATGATGATCCGGAATCTCCTACACGATTAGTTATAGAAGCTTTTTGACGAGCATTAGCTGCATTAGGTCGAGTGAACCGAAAACCTATTAATGAATAAGAGCACATTCCTACTAATTCCCGAAAGATATGAATTTGTATTAGATTGGGACTAAGAACCAATCCTGGCATGGGGGCATTGGAGAGACTGGGATAAGCGAAGAACCTTAGATATCCTTGGTCATGAGGCATATAACTGTCACTGTGAATCGTAACCATAACTCCTATAGTAGTAATTGGTACTGACATAATGGGAGTGAGTGGATCAATCAAATAACCTACTTCCAAAGTAACATTTTTATTGTGAATCCAAGACCATAAGTATCGATAAATGGGATTACCATTAATTTGTTGCCAAGAAAGGTGGGGAGGAATGAACATAGCTGTGCCTAGCAGTGAAATGCTGATAATGGCATATATACGACGAAGATTTTTAGTTGCCTTTGGAAAGAAAAACAATCCCAATCCTATTAGAATGGAGGATATAAGTGGAAATAAAGGCACCATCCAAGCATGATATATTAGTTTCATAGAAGATTCTTTCGGGAATGAAACTATTTCATTTTTGGTTTATAATTTACGGTATGGGGGAAGAAAAAAGGGAATAAGTGAATGATGAAATTATATCCCATTTATTCAAAATCTTTATTCGAATGAAATTTGGATCAATAAAATTGATTCTTCTTCATTCAAAAAAATAACTGAAATATTACTAAAAAAATTTTTCTTATTATAAAGTAATGAGTTATTATAAAGCAATGAGATTTTACATGTATCTCCCTAATCAAGAGATATTTTCCATTTCTATCAGAAAATTAGTTGTTCGTAGCAAAACTTGATGAAGGATGGAACAATTGGAAAGGAAATATTTGCTTGTTCTACTCCAGTTACTAACATTTAATTTCGATTTTCCAATCTATAACCATTTCCTATTTATAAATCCAATTTTGTAATGAATGCATACGCAGTAATTGAAACCGGAGGTGAGCAAATCCGAGTGGAACCAGGAAGATTTTATGATGTTCGTCATTCCGCGTCATTGAGACCAAATCTCTCGAGTCCAAATACTAAAATATTAATCTATCGAGTATTAATGATTTATCATGAATCTACCATAAATCTTGGACATCCCTGGTTGGGAGGTGCAGTAGTCAAAGGAAGAATTCTGCAGTCCCATCTTGAAAACAGAATTACCATTCATAAAAAGCGTTCTGGAAAGAAAACATGACGTAAGTTAGGACATCGACAAAATTTGGTTCGATTTGTAGTGGATTCCATCTGTCCAAATGGGAAAGATTTATATGAATAAATTAATTATTCATATGACACGATTCCCAATATCAAGATTATTGGAAGCCTTTATTTTCTAAGCGTAAATCCTTCAATTATTTAAAAAAATGACTATACACAAACTATACATGTTTCTGCAAAAATATACATATATATAGAGGCATTCCTCGTTATGGCGGTCCCAAAGAAGCGTACTTCTAAATCGAAAAAGAAAAGTCGTAAAACTGTATGGACAGAAAAAGCTAATCGGGCTGCGGTAAAAGCTTTTCCTCTAGCTCAATCTATTTCAACTGGTCGTTCCAATAGTTTTTACTATACAACAAAATAAAATCCGAATAATCTGAAATTGAATCCATTCATAAATCAGATGAATTACGACATAGATATAGATAAAGATACTGTATCTTCTAAAGAAAATGCTCCCGTGTATGGAAAAAATAATTCTTCCATACAAAAAAAAGAATAGTTTAATTTACGAATTTATGGATTTTATTAAGCTATAACTATATATAATCTTTTTCAATAAGATAAGATAAGAATATTTGATATGAAAATCCTTTTCTATACTTCTCCCTTTATAGATCCGGAATAGCTTTTATCTTTCCTTCCTCTCCACTAAGTTTAAAGATGTTCATTCTGTTATAAAGCCCAATGAAAAGATTCTTCTCGGAGCAGCGGGATTTGAACCCACGACCTCCATCACCCCAAGATGATACGCTACCTAGCTGCGCTATGCTCCGTTACAACAGAATAATTCATTATAATATTCTAATTAGTGAAAGTTTATATTTAAGATTACCATATAATTTAATTATAATGTTATTTGACATTTTAGTATAAAGCATGCTATTATGTTCTACGACGAGCCGCCATGGTGAAATTGGTAGACACGCTGCTCTTAGGAAGCAGTGCTAAAGCATCTCGGTTCGAATCCGAGTGGCGGCATCTTTGCACCTATAAAATAAAAATAGATTGATTCTTCATTAAATTAAGATCTTTTTACATTTGGAATTTAAGATCTATTCATCTTATTTATTTATATAAATAAATATTTATTTATAATATAATAAATCAATCTGTGAAATGAAATTTTTTAATTAGTTCATTCCAGAATAATAATGTAATGTAAAAAATTTAAATTATTACGATACTCAGAACCTTGGAACATATATTAGCTCACACATCTTTCTTTCTCCTTTTTTCCGTCACCCTTCTTTATTGGGGAAAATTGGTCTATATAAGAAACAAGAAACTGAGCAATTTAGGCCGAAGAAGCGTGATAATTACTTTTATTTGTATAACAGGATTTCTATTAACTCGCTGGCTTTACTCCGGGCATTTACCATTAAGTAACTTATATGAGTCATCTATGTTTCTTTCATGGAGCTTCTGTTTAATTCATACGGTTCTGATTCGGAGCCAGAATGATTGGTTGGGTACAATTACTGCACCAAGTGCTATGTTAACTCATGGTTTTGCTACTTTAAGTGTTCCCAGAGAAATGCAGCAATCCACAGTCCTAGTGCCTGCTCTACAATCTCATTGGTTAATGATGCATGTAAGTATGATGATGTTCAGTTACGCAACTCTTTTATGTGGGTCCCTATTAGCAATAGCTCTTTTGGTCATTACATCAAAAAATAATATGGATACCCCAATAATTACTTCCGGTATAGACTCATCCATCTGGTCCTCCTCCTCAGAAAAGAGCAATGAACGGGGAGAGTGCGATTCACCAAACACTCCCTTTCTGTTATCTATAAATTCTCGTGAAGACCAATTGACTCAACAATTGGATCATTGGAGTTATCGAATTATTAGTCTAGGCTCTCCCCTTTTAACCTTAGGTATTCTTTCTGGAGCAGTGTGGGCTAATGAAGCATGGGGATATTATTGGAACTGGGATCCCAAAGAGACTTGGGCTTCAATCACTTGGCTTATGTTTGCAACTTATATGCATACTAGAGTAACTAAGAGTTGGCGAGGTAAAGAACCAGCAATTGTAGCTTCCTTGGGGTTTTTCACAACTTGGATTTGTTACTTAGGAGTTAATCCCTCAGGAAAAGGTTTACACAGCCATGGATGGTTAAATTAATCCAGGATGTAATTTAAAGTGCACCTTGCTTTGTTTCGTCGATCAAAAGAAAATAATTTTCGAGATTCTATGAAATTGTAAAAATCACTATTTGAAATAAATAATTGTGAAAATCAAATAGTGATTTTTAGAATCTGTATTTATTACTCAGAAGTAATCAAACTCTTAACTACCGCTTCCGGAGATCCCAGGATAGAATAAAATCCACCTTGCTGTTCCACAAGGGTAAGACCAGATCGGGATAAAAACCAATGCCTACTATAGGCAACAAAAAGCGAATTAGAATGAGAATCTCTCGTGGTCCAGAATCCATGATGTGGGAAATCGGAGCATTAGAAACCTTATATCCATAGAACATTTGACGTAACATGGGCAACGAGTAAATAGGGGTTAAGATTATTCCAATTGCTTCTATTACGGTAATAATTATTTTTGAAGTAAAGGAGTAGTTTCGACTACCAACCATTCCCAAAGAAACCATTAATTCTGATATGAAGCCACTCATGCCCGGTAATGCGAGAGATGCTACTGGAAAGCTACTAAACATGGTGAATGTTTTAGGCATTGAAACAGCTATTCCCCCCATTCGGTCAATGAAAAGGGTACGTATTCTATCATAACTTGTTCCTGCCGAAGAAAAAAGGGCAGCACCAATTAATCCGTGAGGAATCATCTGTGGAATAGCTCCATTAAGGCCTATATCCGTTACGAAACCAATACCAATAGGTACGAAACCCATATGAGATACTGATGAATAAGCAATTCTTCTCTTTAAATTACGTTGACTTAAAGGGATTGGAGCTGCATAAACGATTTGAATTGCTCCCACTATTACTAACCATGGGGAAAATATGGAATGGGCATGGGGCAATAATTCCATATTAATCCGAATTGGTCCATATCCTCCCATTTTCAAGAGAATCCCAGCTGGAAGCATACATGTACTATAATGTGCTTCCCCATGAGTATCTGGCAACCAGGTGTGTAAGGGAAAGATTGGTAGTTTCACAGCATAAGCTACGGGGAAGCTTAGGTATAAGACTATTTCTAATACTATAGGATAGGATTTATTAGCTAAATTTTGAGAGTCCAATGTTGGTTCATCAGATCCATAGAGACTCATAGTTAAAGCTCCTATTGGGAGAAAAATGGAACCACCTGCAGTGTACAAAATAAATTTTGTGGCTGCGTATAGACGCCTTTTCCCCCCCCACATGGACAAAGGTAAGTGAACAGGAATTAGTTCCGGCTCCCACATAAAAAAAGAAAGTGAAGTATCTTGCGGAGCGGATGATCCTACCTGGCCGCCGTACATTGCTAACATCGAGAAATGAAATAATCGTGGACTTCGGGTAACTGGCCAAGCCGCTGAAGTAGCTAAAGTAGTAACGAATCCTGTCGATGAAATAAGCCCAATGGAAAGTCCATCAATCCCCAATCTCCAATGAAAATCAATGGGATTTATCCAATTATAATCTTCTTTCAATTAAATAAATGGATTATTAAAATTGAAATGATAACAAAATATATAGGTTATTAAAAGGAACTCTGACAAGCAAATGCCTGAAGTATACCATCGAACAATCTTATTCCCCCTATAGGGGAATAATGGGATTGATGAACCCGCGGGTATAGGTAAAGGAACAATTATTGTTAGCCAAGGATAGTTGCTCGTGATGAGGATAGGGGGATTTTGAACAGAAAACCCATTCCCAAGATTTTGTTTGAGTATGGGTCTTTATCGAATGAGTACGAATTCCTATTTATTAAAAGAATAGGTTAAACCTTTCAGAAAGAGCCAACCATTCTTTTTCCATAGTATCTATCGGTCAATAAGCTAAACCCGTACTGCGAGTCGTCTCGGATCCCAAATAAACGCGTACACTCAGAAAATCTGTTGGACAAGCGGATTCGCACCTTTTACAACCTACGCAGTCTTCTGTTCTGGGAGCAGGAGCAATCTGGTTAGCCTTACATCCATCCCAAGGTACCGTTTCTGATACATCCGTGAGGCAAGCTCTTACACATTGGGTACAACCAATACATGTATCATAAATCTTTACTGAATGTGCCATTGGATCTATTGATTTCCAACAATACCGGGAGATACCATGAGCCTTAAATTTACTAAGATTTTACCGATGTATTGCTAATGGCAATATTATACCGATAAAATCCATTTGATGAATCTTTGTATTAATGAATATTTGGAATATAAAACTTTGATTATTTATCGATTCTGAATGAAACCGATTCGAATTTTTTAGACTTTACTTAATACAACTTAATCATTTATATTAACCACTAGCATAACAAATAAATGAATTTTATATGAAATAATCTCTATTTGTTTATAAATCGGAATGACATATCAAATCTTTATATATCCTTTTCAAAAGGTGAAGAAAAAAATAAAATATATCCAGATTTGTAACTTTATTACCATTTTAACAAATTGAATTGATCAATACGAATTGATTTTCTGTTGCGATAGATAGCTAGAACAATGGCTAATCCAATAGCTGCTTCAGCAGCTGCAATAGCTACAATGGAGATGGAAAAAATCTCTCCTTTTACTTGTTGAATGTCCAAAAAATTGGAAAATGTGACAAGATTTATATTAACTGCATTGAAAATTGACTCGAGACACATAGGTGCTCTGATCATACTCCGACTCGTGATTAATCCGTAAATGCCAATACAGAATAGGAAAGCACCTGGAATAAGTGCATGTTCAAGCATGATCAATTAACTCCTTATGGATCCTAAGGTTCTTAAGTATAAATAAAAGTTAAGTAAGTATAAAAAAAAAGTTTTTATAGTACTCATGAAACGAAAAAATCATCTTTAGCCTATAACACCTCACTCTCCTCCAGTTCAAACATTTTCCCTCGGCGAGCCGTAGTAATAGCTCCTACTAGAGCAACCAAAAGAACTATAGAAAGAAGTTCAAATGGAAGCAAAGAATCGGTTAATAAATGGGATCCAATACGTTGAACGTCATCTGTTAAAGGTTCTTCCACGATCCCACCCGGTAATACAATTAAGGATACTCTAGACCATGATGTATCTAGGATCATAATGATCGGTAGAAAAAAAAGACTTATGCAAAGTGCTAAAGTAATTCCATCTCCTGCAGTCCGGTATGTAGAAAGATGGAAAGATTGTGGCTCATTCGTTGACGTAACAGCAGATACAATTGAAACATTTACGGCTCCTACATGAATCGAGATTTGCACAGCAGCTACAAAGTCCGCATTCAGTAAAAGATATGGAGGGGATATACAAGCGAAAACTGATCCTGAAAGAGGAGCGGAATAAACTATATTTGTGAGCGATACTACTCCTGGACCTCCTAATATGGGACCTGACTCTAAGGAGACAAAAATAGCCTCATGAATTGGTTCAGGTAAATTGATCATGTTCGCAATAAACGAAAGTCCTCTCTTTCAGGATCCTATTCACTGACTCAAAAAAATTACCCTGTTTCTATATAATTATATTCCGAGTTAATTCAGAAAGAAACTCTATATTTATTGTTTTTTCACCCCTTTTTTCCGCTTCTCAATCGAACTCGATGTGAGAATCAGTTACATCTCTTGAATCGAGATGTCCTTCCATAACTCCCTTAGATAAATAATTTAAACTTGGAATAGCTTGAATTGTAGAATCTTTGATCACTGATATGGGCAAACGTCCTAAAGCAATCTGATCATAATTTAATTCATGACGATCATAGGTCGAAAGTTCATATTCTTCAGTCATTGACAAACAGTTCGTGGGACAATATTCGACACAGTTTCCGCAAAATATACAAACTCCAAAATCAATACTGTAACTTTTCAATTGTTTCTTTTTCATGTTCCTTTTCAATTCCCAATCAACAACAGGTAGATTAATTGGACATACACGAACGCATACTTCACAAGCAATACATTTATCAAATTCAAAGTGAATACGTCCACGAAATCGCTCTGATGGAATCAATTTTTCGTAGGGATATTGAATGGTCATAGGTAAACGATTCATGTGATCCAAGGTCACCATAAAACCTCGACCGATATACCTCGCAGCTTGAATTGCTTGTTGACTATAATCCCGGAGTCCATTCACCATGGAAAACATATGGTAGATACCCTCGAATAAATTATTCAATTTTTTTTTTTTTTTATCCAACTCATAAGATTGAATAAATATATAAATTATAAATGTGTTTATTATAGAATCTTATTCACATAAATAAATTATAGTGAAAGAAGTTGAAAAGAAGCTGTTAATAATAAATTACCCAGGGCGACAGGCAAAAGAAATTTCCAACCAAGATCCAATAATTGGTCCATTCTCACTCTGGGTAAGGTCCATCTTGCCATGATAGAAATGAACAAAGATAAATAAGCTTTAGCTAATGTAATAGTAATTCCTATTGCAATATTGATAACCTCACCAGTTCCATCAGTTGAATTTAATTTTAAGTGGTCGAAAACTGGTAAGAAAGGGATAGAAAAGTTCCATCCGCCCAAATAAAGAACCGTTACGAACAATGAAGAAGCTAATAGGTTTGGATGAGAAGCAACATAGAATAGGCCGAATTTTATACCTGAGTACTCGGTTTGATAACCTGCTATCAATTCTTCCTCTGCTTCTGGTAAATCAAAAGGCAATCTTTCACATTCCGCCGGGGAAGGAATAAAAAAAGCTACAGAACCTATAGGTTGACGCCACAAATTCCATCCCCGAAAACCATATTTGGACTGCGCCTCGACTATATCAACTGTACCCAAGCTGTCGGATAATCATAGTCGATGTTGGCATCACTGTTAGCATCTCTATTCCAGAACCGTACATGAGACTTTAGCTTCATACGGCTCCTCGATGGCTATCGAGAAACAAAAATTTAATGATAAATTTTCATAATCAATTGAACCAATGAGATTCTGTCTGCTATAACAATAGAAGCTTTCGAATCTATCTCAGCCTTTACAGTTTTTTTGTTAGTGCTAACTCAAGTCTCTCAGTAGAAGAAGATTTTATATTCTCTATAGGATAGAATTTACTCATGCTCATTTATGATATGAGAGGTGAGAACTGTATGAAGGATTACTTCGTTCCCGATAGTCATTCGTTTAGTAGATAAGGATATACTCCAGATCGGGGTCCTGGGGAAGTACTACTCGGTCGTCCCTACCAACGTCAAGTCCTAATCCCGTTATTAAGAATATCTATAAAAGATGCTTTTTTTACTAATCTTTCGCGTATCTTAGTGTTCCTGACCATCTACTCCTGCCTAATCCTAAGTATGATAGTAATAACTTCATACATTTTATCTTTTGCCCCCGCTGTCGGGCCCCGATAACTAATCTTGAACCCGGGTACACAGTTTTTCCTGCGTTCCGTACGCTTTCACTCTCGCACATAGAGGATGGGACTCGATCCTATTACTGCAAATGAAGAAGCTGTTTGATCTCACCCATATGACTATCTAGTTTTCTAGGATAAGAGGAAAAACTATCTCATCCTTTTAATTGACTCTCTTGTGAAAGAGGTTTAGTATTTCAACGAATCACACGTAGGGATATAGATAACACGCGTAAAGCTAAAGGAATTTCATAACTAATGGATTGAGCAGCGGCTCGAAGACCACCCGAAAAAGAATATTTATTATTTGATCCGTATCCCGCCATGAGGGGTCCGAGAGGAGCAATACTTGAAACAGCGATCCAAAAGAAAACACCTGTACCAAGATCAGCTAGAATAATGTTGTGGCCAAAAGGAATTACTAAGTAACTTAGAAAAACTGGTATGATCACCACAGCCGGTCCGATATTGAATAACCATAAATCTCCCCTGGATGGAATAATATCTTCCTTCAATAGTAGCTTTATTCCATCTGCCAGAGCTTGAATAATTCCCAAAGGGCCAGTATATTCAGGTCCAATACGCTGTTGTATCCCTGCAGATATCTTTCTTTCAAGCCATATAATGACTAGAACTCCCATCGTAACTCCTAATACGAGAGTGATGATGGGGATGATAATCCATATAAAACCGAATAAATCTCTTGGAAATCCTAATCTATGGAATAGATTGATAGCTTGTTCCTCAATATCTGTATTAACCACCGTTTCAACGATCAACCTCTCCCATGATAATATCTATACTACCTAGAATTGTCATAATATCTGCCAATTTCACTCCCTTTAAAAGTTGAGGAAGAATTTGTAAATTGAGGAAACCGGGTGGGCGAATTTTGAATCTCCAAGGAAAGAAAGAATCGTCTCCCATGAAAGAGATACCTAATTCTCCTTTAGGAGCTTCAATTCTAAAATAAAGCTCATTTTTGGGTAACTTGAAAGTGGGAGAGGGCTTTTTACCAATGAACCGATAATCAAAATCATTCCAATCTGATTTATTTACTTGATCAAGCCGTCGAGCTTCCAAATTTTCAAAAGGCCCCCCTGGAATAACTTCCAAAGCTTGTTTGATTATTTTCACGGATTCTCTCATTTCTCCGATTCGTACCAAATAACGAGCTAATGAATCTCCATCTTTTTGCCATTGAATTTGCCAATCCAACTCATCGTAACATTCATGATGATCAACTTTACGAACATCCCATTTTACTCCTGAAGCTCGTGGCATAGGCCCTGATAAACCCCAATTTATGGCTTCTTCTCTACCAATAATACCTACTCCCTCAACTCGTTTCAAAAAGATAGGATTTCGTGTAATAAGTCTTTCATATTCATCCACCTTCGGTAGGAAATAATCACAAAAGTCTAAACATTTGTCTACCCAACCGTAAGGTAGATCCGCGGCTACTCCCCCGATACGAAAATAATTATGCATCATTCGCATACCAGTTGCGGCTTCGAATAAATCATATATCATTTCTCTTTCCCTGAAGATGTAGAAGAAAGGAGTTTGTGCACCAATATCAGCCATAAAGGGTCCGAGCCATAACAAATGGGAAGCTATGCGACTTAACTCTAGCATAATGATTCTTATATAACTAGCTCTTTTAGGCACCTGAATATTGGTCAATCTTTCTGGTGCATTTGCTGTTACTGCTTCTGCGAACATAGTAGCTAAATAATCCCATCGTGTGACGTAGGGAAGATATTGGACAACTGTTCTATTTTCAGCAATCTTTTCCATTCCTCTATGTAAATAACCTAATATGGGTTCACAACCAGTAACATCTTCACCATCTAAGGTAACAATAAGTCGAAGAACACCATGCATTGATGGATGATGAGGGCCCATACTTATTATCATGGGATCTCTCTTTGTAGTGAGCATGGTCGTATGCCGCTCTCCCTCGAATAATTCCAGAAATGAGTAAGAATAAGGAAATTTTCATTCTTCATATTGATATAATTACAGTGGATGCTTAGCTAAAGATTCTAAAAGATAAATTAACGTTTTTTCAGTCCGCGAATACGTAATTGATTAATCAAATTTTCGTAACAGAGTGAATTTTTTTGAGATAGATAAACCAAAAGACGTTCACGTTTTCCTAGGATTTTCCACAAACCTCTCTGAGATGAATAGTCTTTGCCATGCAATTTTAAATGATAGGTAAGTTTCAAAATTCGATTAGTTAAATGGGATATTTGAAACTCAACAGATCCTGTTTGTTTTTCGGGAACCAAAGATGAACGAATCAATGTATTTTTAGCCATAGGAACAACAATTGCTCCTAAATTAATTATATGATGGAGAGAAAAAATAAAAATTTTGGATTGTAGCTAATTAATAGTTTTTTTACAAAAATAAGAGCAAGATTTTCAATATCTTAAGATGTCTATAAAATAGAATAACATTTTTCCAAATATTCTTAAAAAACTGGATAAATTCATAGAGAATAAACAAGATTCTATTTGAGTAGTGGCAAATAGCACATTCTTTCAAATAGTGATGGATAAATAATAAAAAGGTTCGTAATTTCCATATAATATAATATAATATAATATAATTCAAATTTTTATTTAGAGAAATCCTGATGGAATGCTATAAACAATGATAAAAATTGTTTATAACCGAAAATACTGAATGAAAAAGAGAAAAAGAATGCAAACATTTTTTTTTATTTTTTTTTTTCTCAACTGTTTTTTGAGGGATACATACAAATTCTTAACATAGCGAATCGACTTCCATCATTTGTATTAAACCGAAATCTATTCATACAACCCAGATCTTCCAATCGATAGCTGGACCAAAGAGACCGTTTAATCATTTGAGTTTCATTTGCGTTAAATTTTCGATCTTCTTTTTTTATTGGTTCCTCGTAGTTACGTCTATTCTCCCCGGAACAAGAATTAAATTCTGCTCCTTGATTTCCATTTTCCTCTAGATATAAGGAATTCCATATTCCCAATTGTATACGACGTTTCGAAGGTAAAATATCTTCGAGATTAAATGAATCTGAAATAATTATTTTTTCTTTATTCTCAATAACTTTTACGCGTAGTATAGATTCATGAATGAAATCAGATATTCTTCTAAATCTACTTTTAAAATTTAATAGAATACTTATCATTTTATACATCAGAATCTCATCGTATAATACTTCTGGTAAACGATGTCCCAAATCTTTGAATATTTTATTTGTGCCATCCATGCAAGTATAGTTATAAAATAGAACTATATTTTTCAATATCTTCTCATAGAGAGACCGAAAATTGCCTCCTTCAGCTGAATTTACTCCAAAATTAATGATATTCAGAAGATTCGTTGTATTTCCTACTATTTCCGCTTTCTCTGCTATCTGTTCAGATTTCAAATTCCATCGCTCAATATACTTATGAGATTCTCTTTTCTCAAGTGATCTTTTTTTTGCATAATCATCTTTGTCTTTCCTTAAAAGAGATCTCTTTGGTTCGTGTATGAAACTAAAGTCACAAGTTGTTAGAAATTCATACATTTCTATAATGTTGAATTTTTTTAGAATCTCTGGATATAACCATGAATATAAATTGGAATTTAAATGAATATTTTTTTTCCTATCAATTCTTTTATACTCACTATTCTTTCTATCATTGACTAATTTATATTTACGTATCTTTTGAATACGATCATTAAACACGATTTCTTTTTTTTCATCTTGCCATATTGGAAATCTTTCAATGTCCGAATCTTCTATAGAAGCAAGATAACTATAAGATAAAAGATTATATTTGTACCGTTCGTTAAGTTTCCCCGTCTCTTTCAGATCCGCAATGAGTTTAGAATAAATCCTTTTTTTATAAGAACGTAAAGATTTATATTTGTCAAAATTATCGGAAAAATAATTTTCTATTTGCCAATGTTCAGTAACCTTATCTTTCCATCTCCGTGGTGCAATCTTACGCCATATCCGTAAAGGTACATTACATCGATGAAAACATTGTAACCATTTCTTCCAGTCCTTCTCTTCCAAATCCCGTGGCTTCCTGGAACCGAGTATTCCCTCTTCATTTGAAAAAGCTTCAATATTTTCTTCAATAAAGAGATTTGATATCCGGTGCCTTAATGATTCCACTGGATAAGACTTATTCATCGTTCTCATTTGCCATATTTTGTGAAATACATATGCTTGGGATATTAATCCCGTATCCTGACTAGGATGAACCTTGAAATATTTCATTTCTTTACTAGAAATGATTAAATCTTTATTTAAAAATTTATTATCCTTCGTTTTTGACCGAGAAATGAAAAATTTTATTTTTTTATAAATTGTTGAAAGATCTCTTGTCAATCCCATTTTTAATTGTATTTTGAACCAAATGAGATGAAGAAAAACTACAAAATTTCTATTCATTTTTTTTGAAAGAATCTTGATTAAATAGATCCATTCCTCGATCAATTCCATACTTCTTCTGTGAAAATTCACAATTATTTGATGATTTTGAATTGATATCTTTTTTGATCTCAGTTCTTTCTCATTACCGGGATACACTCCATTCTTCTCTTTTGAATTAATATTAATTTCTAGTTCATCAGAATGGGTCTGTTCAGTAATTCCTCCAATCTGATTACTTTCCGGGGCTATGAAATCCCTTAATTCTTCAATATTCGTTCGAGCTTCATATCCAGATTGATCTGGAATTGCTGATGAAAAATTTTCATTACATTTAGTTGTAATTCCGATTGGTAATTCATCAATTATTTTGCTACTTGTCCCAAAATTTGTTCTGTGTTCATTATCTGGTTCAAGGCTAGATATATCATTACTCGTAGTTTTATTGAGCTGAGCATCTAATATTGTTAGATCTTTTTTATAAATATTTGATTCTTTTTTTAATGGAAAAAACTTGTCAAAGATTTTTGTAATTTTTTCCGATAAAATATTTATTTTCCATCTTTTTTTAAATCCCCCAATTAAAGGCTTAAAGAAGGAAGGGTTTTTTTTTATACTGCCAAAGGGTAAATAGGTTTGAAATCCCAAGGCTGTTAAAAAACCATAATCAATTTTTTTATTTTTTGCTATTTTATTTTTTGTTAAACTATATGAATTCGTTTCGAATCCAGGATCACGCCACTTCAAATGAAAAGGATTTATAATTTTTATTTGAAGACCATCTCTTTGCCACGAAAATGGTAATTTGTTCACCGAAACTTCGGTACCATCATAAGTACATCCTATAAAAAATTCCTTATTCCAATCATTCCAATCTTCTGCCCATTCCTTAGTTTGGAATAATAATAGATAACTAATAGTTTTAAATATTATTAATATAGGTAATACTATATATTTTCTAAAGTATAATTGGCTGATTAAAAGAAAACCTCTTACCCAATGAGCAAGCGGAAAATCAAATCTGTTTGCTGTCGCGAGACGATTAGCTTTTGTTACTACTTTTATAGCAAAAGCCTTTTTCGAAAAAAAGGCTATTAATCCTTTCATTTTCTTCTCAGGATGTGCAAAAGTCGGTTTTACATTTACGCCTATTATGCCCGGAAAAGAGAACGTCGTTTTTTTAAATATTCTCAAAAAAAATGGAGAATGCATTTGCAATTGTAAGGATTCTTGTAATAAAGCTTTACGTCTTCGAGCACGTATGGATCCTAATATCAGGTTCCGACGAAAATCTGGTTGTGTTGCGAAACTTTTCACAAATCTAAATTTTTTATTCTTTTTTTTAATAAAATCTATACTTTTTATTCTGAGGGAACGAATTCCACTGTATACATTCATAAAATCGAATGCATTGTTTATTAGTTTTAAAAATAGAGGTTTTTCTTTTTTAATTTCTCGGAGTTGGGGTTCCTTATAGATCTGTAATATTTCCGCTATTAAAGGGGAAGAAAGATTTTCTTTTACTCCAGTAAAGTTACCTGAAGATAAATCATCTGTTTGCCAAGCATATTGAAGTTTCCACCATAGAGAATAATCGTCAGTCAAAATACAAGGTGATTTTGGTATTGCAACTCCTTCACGTAATTCCCTATTCAGAAGAGGATCAAACCCTTTAAGGAAAATATCGTTCCCGTGATCGCATAATTTATTTTTTTTTTCAATAACTTTTTCTATTGAAGATCCTTTGTCTAGAGCTCGAATTCTATTCGTTAATTCATTATTCAAATTATATTTTCCCCGTTTTTCGGTATCAATCCATTCCTTCTGACAAAGATCTTCGAATGACGAAGGAATATCCGAAAGATTGAAATATTCCTTGAAATTTATTTCAAAAATTGACAAACTAGGTGAAGATGTGAAAGATATTCTTTGTCTCCCATCACTCACACACGCGTCAAAAAAATATTGAGACATCTCTGTTTTTATAGGAGTCATCGCCTTGAAATAAAAAAGATCTTCCTCGACATATCGGAATGGTCGGACCCATTTTCGGTAATCGAATAAGATAGTAGGCCACTTTTTTAACCACGATAACTTTTTAGCTTCCTTTTTTTCAAAATTAGAATATATCCTGTTATCGAAGAGAGGTACAGGAGCTCTACCCAAATATAATAGACAGAGAGCTATATAAATGATACGGGAAGTTCGAGCAAAGAGAATCCTTACTAAATAAGAAAGCCTATTATCTGTATCTGAATCGGGTTTTAAAACGGAAATAAATTTGGCCAAAATTCCGGGAAAAATGGAACCACCCAACCACCAGCCATAAAGGCTACTTATTACAAATAAAAATTTATTACTATAACGGAAAGTAAAGAGTTTGGCTAATCTTGCTAATACAGGACTTGGTAAGAGAACAGGATTGAATAATGAAAGGATAATAATATCCAAAAATGTTAATATTCTTCCTTCATAGACAAATTGAATATCATCAGATTTCCGGACTATTTTTGCACTCCTAAAATGATAATGATATATTGGTCTTTTTTCTTTTTGCAATCGGTGACATAAAAGACGATGCCAATAAAATAACATGTACGGTAAAACTAGCAAAGTTACTGCATGAGGTTTCACTAACATGACGTAGAGATGTAAATAGTATACCGATAAAATGATTACCAGTTGTCCTACAATTGAAGTTCCAATAACTAATTTAGCATTAGAATCTTTCCCTAAAAGAAAGGTTCTTACGAGTAAGATCTGAGGAAGACCGATAGGTAATGTTGCAATAAAT